AAATCACATATATATAATTCAATATATAAACAAAAATCACATATATATAATTCAATATATAAACAAAAATAGATACAAATTTTATTGTCTATTGTAATAGACAATATAAAAAAAAAAAATAAAACCAAGGAGGTGGTGATCATGCTATTTCAATCGTTCGTAAACTTGTGTATGAAGATAACCAATTCGGTCGTTGGGATCGGACTCTATTATGGATTTCTAACTACATTCTCCATAAGGCCCGCTTATCTCTTCCTTTTCGTTGAAGAACCCGAGCAGAAGGCAGCAGCAATAACTGGTTTGATTATGGGCCAGCTCGTGAGGTTCATGTCGATCTATAATAGGCCTCTGCATCGACTATTGTGGACACCTCATATAGTAACTGTACTATTTCTACCGTATCTTTTGCTTTATTTCGCAGCCGACAATTGGGACTATACTATCACTACCAGTACCAGAAGCAATTTCCTCATTTTCCTGAATACTTTCATTTTTCAATTAGCCAACCAGATCCTTTTACCAAATTCAACGTTAGCCAGATTAGTCAACGTTTATATGTTTCGATGCAACAACAAGATGTTATTTGTAACAAGTAGTTTTGTTGGTTGGTTAATTGGTCACATTTGTTTCCTTTTATTGACGAAAAGATTATTCGACTGGATACGGATCTATCTTTTGAGTAGATCTAAGAAGGAACTTGTGTCAGCATTGGATAAGTACATTTATAAGTACCTTGGGGCAAAATTTCAGGTCCGTTTTTCACACTTTCAGTACCGTGTGGCAGAATTGAATAAGTACATTAAGTCAGAATTGAATAAATACAAAAAGAAGATTTATCAGTACCTTGTTAGGTCCCTTGGGGAAGAATTTGAATTCCTTATGCGAACCTTTCAGTGGGTTGTGTCAGAAATTCAGTACTTGCTGTTAATAAACTTGAGGAGAAACACGGGTCGGTTCGTGAATATTTTCTTATTTGTTACCTGTGCCTACTATTTAGGCAGAATACCTTTATTCATTTTTCCACATCCACTGACAAGCGTCCAAGCCCCACAACTGCAACCAAATTGGTTAGCCAGACAAGGCCGAGAAGCTGACACTTACTGGGAGGACGAGGACGAGGAAAAGGAAGAGGAAAAGAAAGAGGAAAAGAAAGAGGAGATTGCACGAAAAAAAGTGCTATTCAAAGAAGAAATTCCTCCCCAGCGTTGGGGAGTGGATCTGGATGAAGAAAAAGATCAAAAAGACCCCATAGTGGTGGAAAACATTTTAGCGTCCGATTTTTTTCAGTTTCAATGGACTCGTCCAGTACGATACATAAGCAATCAACACTTTTTTGGGGCTGTAAGAAAGGAAGCTTCACAATATTTTTTTGATACATGCCGAAGTGATGGAAAAAAAAGAATATCTTTTACAGATCCTCCTAGTTTTTCTAGTTTTAAGGAACTGACGAAAGGGATGATATCTTCGTCCACAGTAGAAAGACTCTCCTTTGATAAACTAGACAAAGATTGGCTTTATAAGAACAAACAAAGACAAAACAACTTAAATAACGAGTTTATAAAGAGAATTGAGGCTCTAGACACGGGATTTCTTTTTCTAGATATACTCGACAAAAGGACTCGGGTTTGTATTGAGAAAATCAACGAAACCTGCCTCTGCCTACCAAAAAGGTATGATCCTTTGTTGAATGGGCCCTCTCGTGGAAGAATCAAAAAATTTAGCAAAGTAATCGAGGATCCCGAAGAAAAGGAGAAAAGCGAAGAAAAGGAAAAAAGCGAAGAAAAGGAGAAAAGCGAAGAAAAGGAGAAAAGCGAAGAAAAGGAGAAAAGCGAAGAAAAGGAGAAAAGCGAAGAAAAGGAGAAAAGCGAAGAAAAGGAGAAAAGCGAAGAAAAGGAGAAAAGCGAAGAAAAGGCACCGAAAAGCAAAGAACAGGAGAAAAGGGAAGAAAAGGCACGTCTACGCGAAGAAGCACGTCTACGCGAAGAAGCACGTCTACGCGAAGAAGCACGTCTACGCGACGAAAGGGCACTTCTTCAATTGGGTGAATTTCGTGAAAAAGTCTACAATGTAATTCAATCTCGTAAATCTCGTGGAAGAAAAAAGAATGAAATGCAATCTCGTGAAAAAGTCCAGAATGCAATGCAATCTCGTCGAAGAAAAAAGAATGCAATGCAATCTCGTCGAAGAAAAAAAAATGGAACTACAAAATCTCGTGAAAGAATCGACGCTGAACCTACAGAATCTCGTGAAAGAATCGACGCTGAACCTACAGAATCTCGTGAAAGAATCGACGCTGAACCTACAGAATCTCAACTTAAGCAAATCCTTGCTCTAAATCAAATTCATGAGACCCTTTTGCCAGGTTTCATTTTCGAGTCCCCAAAATATGAAGAGAGAATCTTTGCGATACTCAAAAGTAAAACACTAAAACTAAGAGCAGAAGGAAAATTATATTATAATCCTTTGGCAAAATTTTTTTCTAAGCCTTGGGAAAAAGGGGGGGGAAGCATTGATTGGAACCAGCGAAAACTAAAAAAGCTACAGCAACTAAGGACTTATAAAGTGGGAGAAAGGGCGGGACGAGCGCACATCCGTCAACGCGTCCCTCGCTGGTCATACGTATTACTCCGCGAGGTCGTATACGACCTGGGCGAACCCTTTGTGACCGAGCGGGGAGATAATGAGTGCTTTGATATTATATCAGCACAATACAAATATGAAATTATTTTGAATCAGGATACTCAAAATTTACTTATCAAAAATCTTTCTAAAGATAGTAATAAGATTGATCCGGAGATTGCTAAAGAGATTAATGAGAAGGTTATGAAGGATTTGATCAAGAGTGGGGGAGACCCTTATAGTATTGACTTTGAGAAAAGCCTTGCTCATGTTCACGTTGGCAGCCTCACCACCAATATCGAGTGGAAAACCGAGAATAAGGACGTGTGGAGGACCTCCTTGAGAGCGGTGCGCGACCAATTTTGGCATCAGGATGACATCAAAGGTGTTGCGAGCGTCCTAAGGCGTAAAAACGGAGTTGTTGTAAGACAGATTGAAATGTTTCCGCATTCCCCTCTTTTTTTGGGCTTCTTAAAAAGTACACTGTCTAGTTCTTTTAGGGTAGTGAAACCCCTTGTTTTGAAAATGCAAAATTTGATGCATAGGTTTGGAATCAAAAAAGGGGACTTTTTCACTCTTAAGGGACCTAAGAAAGAACAGACAAAGACAAAAAGGAAGACAAAAAGGAAGACAAAAAGGAAGACAAAAAGGAAGATAGACGAAAAAAAAAGCAAAGCATTGAAAGAACGGAAAAAATTGAAAAGAATCAAAAAAGATAAAATCGAACTAGACCCCGAAGAAGAGCTGTTCCGGATGGATGGAATAGATGCATGGAATGAGCTTTATTATGGGCTAGGAGTAAGAGGTATCGTATTAATTTTTAACTCCTATTTGAGAAGATATATTGCATTGCCTTTAGCGATAATAGCTAAAAATATTGGTCGTATCTTATTTTTGCAGCAGCCCGAGTGGGCTGAGGATAGAAAGGACTGGGAAAACGAGACTCATCTTTTATGCAACGATGACGGTTTTGCTATAGGCGTCATATCCATCAGGAACTTTCCGGAGGAGTGGTGGGACTACGGTCTTCAGGTCAAAGTTTTATGGCCTTTAGAGTTGAAACCTTGGCACACAGCGGATGATAGACAAAGGATAACCAACGATTATGCTTTTATAAGGTCTTTCTGGGGACTAGCTGACTATCCTTGGGGTGGTGCCCGACCCAACCGTTCCTTTTCCATTTTTTGGGGGCCCATTTTTAAAGAACTAGGCAAAAAAAGTCAAAGATTCGCAGCAGAAAAATTGGAAGGGAGCGCCTTTCGACTTATAAGAAGCGTTTTCAACCCAAAAATAAAGCAAAATTTTGTTAGAGTTCTAGGAAACGCAAAAGAAAGCATAAAACGGCTTAAAGAAAGCATAAAACGGCTTAAAGAAAGGGTTCTAGTTCTAAAAAGCACAATTTTGAAAATAATCAAAAAAAATACAAGATTGAAAGGGATAGGAGTAGATGAATCGAGTGAAACTCAAAAAGAAAAAGATTCTATAATCAGCAATGAGATAATTAATGAATCATTTAGTCAAATTCGATCTACAGCTTCTACAAATTCAGAAGAAAAAATACAAAATCTGATTAATAGAACAAGCACAATCAAAAATCAAATAGAAAGAATTACAAAAGAAAAAAAAAAAGTAACTCCAGGACTAAATAATAGTCCTAACAACAAAAAGCAAAATAATAATGTAGAATCACCCAAAAATATTTGGAAAATTGTAAAAAGAAGAAATGTTCGATTAATAAGTAAATGGAATTATTTTCAAAATATTTTCATTGAAAAAATATACAAAATATACCTAGATATCTTTCTATGTATCATTAAGATTCCTAGAATCAATTTAACAAAAAAATTTTTTGAGAAAGACATTTCCAATACTGAAACAAATCAAAAAAGAATTACCTTTAGTTCGACTATAAAAAATATAACTAAGCGGAAGTCACAGATTGTTCCGAAATTTGCTTCCTTGCCAAATTTATCTTCCCTGTCACAAGCATATGTATTTTACAAATTATCACAAACCCTAGTTAGTGATAAGTTAAGATCTGTTCTTCAATATCGCGGAACGTCTTTTTTTCTTAAGACTGCAATAAAGGATTCTTTTGAAAGACAGGGAATATTCCATTCCGAATTAAAGCATAAGAAACTTCGAAATTTTGGAACGAATCCATGGAAAAACTGGTTAAGAGGTCAGTCTCACTACAATTTATCTAAGGGTCATTGGGAGCGAGTAGGCGCACAAGCCTGGCGAAATAAAGTCAACCGACGCCATACGCCTCAAAATAACGATTTAAATAAAGGAGATTCATATGAAAAAGACCCATTACTTCATTCCAAAAAACAAGATGATTCTGAAGTATATTCATTAGTAAGAAATCAAAAAACTAAGTTTAAGAAAAACCATAAATATGATCTTTTAGCATATAAATACATTTCTTCTGAAACTAAGAAGGACTCCTCTATTTCTAAATTGCCATTACAAGTAAATAAGAGCCAAGAGGTCGACTTATTTGATATACCAGAGGAGATTGTTTTCAAGACTTATTTCAAGGATTGGATACTAGACAAGAAGTTTCTAGACAAGGTTTATCGAGACAGTACTTATCTACACAATTATCTAGACAATACTTATGTAGACAAGGATTATCCCAAGGATTATCAGGATTATCTAGACAAGAGTTTTCTAGACAAGGTTTATTTCAAGGATTCTCTAGACCAGCTTTATCTAGAAACGTATTATTACGAGGATTATTACAAGGATTATCTAGACAAGGTTTATCGAGACAAGAATTCTCTAGACAATTATCTAGACAAGGTTTCTATGTCTCTGAAAAAAATGCGAAAGAAAAAACCTGAAAGAAAATATATGGACTTTGATTGGAAGTTTTTAGAAAAATATCTAGTCAATTTGGAGGCCGGGAAAAAGATCGACCCTAACCATAATACAAATACTAAGATTGAGACTAAGAATTCTGAAATAATTGAGACTAAGAATTCTCAAATAATTGAGACTAAGAATTCTGAAATAATTGAGAATGAGAATTCTGAAATAATTGAGAATGAGAATTCTGAAATAATTGAGAATGAGAATTCTGAAATAATTGAGAATGAGAATAGAGGTCTTATTTATGATATCGTTCCAAAAATGCTCTTGGATCCAGAAATCGAAAAGGATCCAGAACTCAAAGAAGATCCAGAACTCAAAGAAGATCCAGAACTCAAAGAAGACAAAAAAAGCTTTTTTAATTGGATGGGAATGAATGAAGAAATCTTAAAGGCACCCAGAGCGAATTCGAATGAGGAAGATTCGAATCAGGAAGATTGGTTCTTCCCAGAATTTATGCTACGTAAGAGGACATATCAAATGAACCCGTGGCTTAGACCTATGAAGTTACTTCTTTTAAATTTCAAAGGAAAAGAAGAAGAAGAAGAAGAAGAAGAAGAAGAAGAAGAAGAAGAAGTTAGTCAAGGAAAAGAAGAAGTTAGTCAAGGAAAAGAAGAAGTTAGTCAAGGAAAAGAAGAAGTTAGTCAAGGAAAAGAAGAAGTTAGTCAAGGAAAAGAAAATGTTAGTCAAGGAAAAGCAACTAAAGGAAAAGAAACTAAAGGAAAAGCAACTAAAGGAAAAGAAACTAAAGGAAAAGAAACTAAAGGAAAAGCAACTAAAGGAAAAGAAACTAAAGGAAAAGAAAATGTTAGTCAAAACATCGAAGACATCGACATCGAAGACATCGACATCGAAGACATCGACATCGAAGACATCCAAGAAGTTATTAGAGAAGATTATGAAAAAGGGTTCCGGAAAAAAAAAACACAATACCGGAGTGACTCGCCGAGGCTAGTAGATTTCGTTGACCTTCAAGAGAAGTATTTGGGTTTTAGCATCCACACCGAGCGGCTAGTTGAGGAGGATATGCTCGAGCGGCTGAGCTTAATGCAGATGGTGGGTAACACAAAAGGGCGTTTACAAAGTAAACGAAGGCTTTTAGCCTATTTGAAAATGGGAGATCTGCCGGTAGACAGAATTGTCAGTCATTATTCGAAGGAGTCTACTCTGTTTAGCTGGGCGGAATTTGGTTTGATGAAGTTCCAACCCCTATTAACTTCGTCTATAAAAGATCTGGAAGAATTTCTTATGTATCAAGCCATAGGTATTTCATTAGTTCATAAGAGTAAGCAACAAACTAATCAAAGATACGGAAAACAAAAAGATGTTGATAAGGATCATTTTGATTTGCTTGTTCCTGAAATGATTTTATCGTCTAGACGGCGTAGAGAATTGAGAATTCTCAATTCTTTAAATTTCAATTTAAAGAATAGGAATGGTGTGGATAGAAATCCAGTATTTTGCAAGGAGAACAACATAAAAAGCTGGGGTCAATTTTTGGATGAAAGTAAACACCTTGATAGAGATAAAAATGAATTAATTAAACTCAAGTTCTTTCTTTGGCCGAATTTTCGATTCGAAGATTTAGCTTGTATGAATCGCTATTGGTTTGATACCAATAATGGCAGCCGTTTCAGTATGTTAAGGATCTATATGTATCCACGATTCAAAATTCGGTGATGGTACATTATTTCCTATATATTCTGTACCATATATGTTATATGCAAGCAACCAGATGCACATTTGCCCTGTCTTACATCATAGGATACTGTGATACTAAGTTAATGAAAAATTAATTAGATCTAGAAATAAATCAACAGAATCTTCATACTAAAAAACTATTCGCTTTTGTGAGTGTAAAAATGTACCATCCTTTTGAATCACTATCCGAATCAAATTCAAAATTGCTTAATTGATAAACTCAGTCAAAATAATGCCAGAAATTCCGATTGTTGTGTATACTACATTAAAATTTCTGGCATTATTCTTACGGATCAATAAAAT